ATGCGCTGATTTTTTTCAACAAATCATAAGGATATCGGTACCTTATATATAATGTTTGGTGTATGATGTGGTATAGTTGGGTCTGGGTTATCTTTGTTAATTCGTATAGAATTAGGAACTTCTGGAGTATTAAGAGATGATCATTTTTTTAATGTTATTGTTACTGCTCATGCATTTGTAATAATTTTTTTTATAGTTATACCAATTATAATTGGAGGATTTGGAAATTGGATAGTACCTTTACTAATTGGTGCTCCTGATATAAGTTTCCCTCGAATAAATAATATAAGATTTTGACTATTACCACCTTCATTTGTATTACTAATCTCAAGCAGTTTAGTTGAGGGGGGAGCAGGTACTGGATGGACAGTTTATCCGCCTTTAAGTTCACTAACTGGTCATAGCGGAGCGTCAGTTGATTTAGCTATTTTTTCTTTACATTTAGCAGGTATATCATCTATTTTAGGCGCTATTAATTTTATTACTACTATTTTCAATATACGAGGTCCTGGCATTACTATAGAACGAGTTAGTTTATTTGTTTGATCAATTTTAATTACTGTATTTCTTCTATTACTTTCTTTACCTGTACTAGCAGGTGCTATTACAATACTATTAACAGATCGAAATTTTAATACTTCTTTTTTTGATCCAGCAGGAGGAGGCGATCCAATTTTATATCAGCATTTGTTTTGATTTTTTGGGCATCCTGAAGTTTATATTTTAATTTTACCAGGGTTTGGTATTGTATCTCATATCTTAGGTAACCATAGAATTAAACAACCTTTTGGTACTTTAGGTATAGTATATGCAATAATTTCAATTGGAGTACTAGGATTTATTGTGTGAGCACACCATATGTTTACTGTAGGTATAGATGTTGATACCCGTGCATATTTTACAGCAGCTACCATAGTTATTGCGGTACCTACTGGAATTAAGGTATTTAGGTGACTAATAACTATTTATGGTATAAAACACAAAATAGATGCTGCTATATATTGAGTTATAGGTTTTATTTTTTTATTTACATTAGGTGGGCTTACTGGAATTGTTTTATCTAATGCTTCTTTAGATATTATGTTGCATGATACATATTATGTTGTTGCTCATTTCCATTATGTTTTATCAATAGGGGCTGTGTTCGCAATTTTTGCTGGCTTTGTTTTCTGATTTCCTGTAATAACTGGTCTTTATCTAAGAGAATTGTTAGCTAAATGCCAATTTGGGGTTATATTTTTTGCTGTAAATTTAACCTTTTTTCCTCAACATTTTCTAGGTTTATCTGGAATACCTCGACGATATGCAGATTATCCAGATGCATATTATACATGAAACCAAATTTCCTCTTTTGGGTCTTTAATAAGTGTTTTTGCTGTGTTACTTTTTATACTTCTAGTTTGAGAGGCTTTTATTGCACAACGCAGCTACGTGTTTAGGGGGAAGGCTTCTTATTCTCGGGAATGGGAGCTTAATTTACCCCCTGATTTCCATGGGAATTTGGAAGTGTCTATTGGAATTAAAAATTCTAAATATAGTATAATTAATACATTTCGCTTACAACGAAAAACTCTTTGTGTTTAGTATATATATATATAAGTCAAACCAAAAATACTTATAAAGCAATTATTATAATAAATTTAAAAAGGGTGCTTACCTTTTGCATAATGGGTTAACTACAAGACATATAAACCTTAAATCACGAAGTAGTTTGAGTTAAATATATTTTAATATTAGTTTAGTACTCATATGTGGTATAATATGTAGTTAAAAATATATTTAGGGGTGAAAGGCCAACAAAAACTACGATAACTTGTTATTCAATAAAAGTATTGAGTACGTAAACAGTTGCTAAGTGTTTAGGCTTAGCAAATATATTAAAAAATATATAATGTGCTTTTAAGGTTTAATAATCAATAGCTAATAATATATAATAACATTAAATTATCTATTTTATAATAGCATATTGAATTACTAATAATTTTTATTTAAGTTGATAATGTTAATATAAGTAATAATTTTAAGATTTTAAAATTGAACTCGGCAAAACTTCTCTCGTCTGTTTATCAAAAACATAACTATATGATATTATATATAGCAATTTCTGCTCAATGATATATATTAAATAGCCGCAGTACTCTGACTGTGCAAAGGTAGCATAATCAATTGGCCTATAATTAAGGTCTGGAATGAAAGAAAGCTTGGGGGGGGGCTGTAAAAAGAGAAAAATTTAAAATTGCTTATCAGGTGAAAATACCTGACTATATATAATAGACGAAAAGACCCTGGAAATTTTTATAAATATAGATTTTTACTAGTTTTTTTTTGTTGGGGCGACAGAATAACAAATAACTTATTTATATATAATTTGCCATTTGTAAATAAAATAAATAAATTACTCCAGGGATAACAGCATAATATTTAAAAGTTTGTGACCTCGATGTTGGACTAGGAATTTATAGTTCAGAAGATTATTAAAATTGCTCTGTTCGAGCATTTATTCCTACATGATCTGAGTTCAGACCGGCGTAAGCCAGGTCAGTTTCTATCTTTAAAAGTTTTGGAAATAGTACGAAAGGAATTTTCTTGATACATTTTGTAATAATTTAGCAGATGAATGCAATTGATTTAGAATCAATAGGAAACAAATAGTTAATTATTAAAAGCAGTATATTGAATATTTCAACTTTGGAAGTTGGGGATTAGTAGTAGTACTACTTTTAAAGAAATTATACTTTATATAGAAGATCTATTTTGCGTGTAGAAAGAGGTTTACCTAATTTCAGTGCTAGAGATATTAGGGGTTGGGAATATATTATTTTTTTTTCTTCTAGTAGCATCTGTGTGAGTTGGGTCATCAGCTGGGAGTGCATTAAGTTCCTTTTTAGGGGTAGTAATACTAAGATGCGCAGTACTTTTAAAATCCTTAACGCCTTTATTACCATTTTTACAATTCCTGGTTTATGTAGGCGGTTTACTAGTACTTTTAATTTATACAATTATACTTTCAAGTAATATTATATCTTTAAAAGGGGTAATTAGAGGATTATTTGTAGTTATTTTTCCTTTATGAATATATTTAATAAGAGTGCATCCGCCTGATAATGGAGGAGGACCAGTTCACGGGGCACCATTATATATAGATTTTTCAATTTTAGTGGTAATAGTTGTAATACTAACTTTTGTTTTTTTATTTATTTGTCAAATGATTAGTATTGGAGGTCGAACTATAAATATTGGGACGAATTCATAAACAACGTTTTACTGTTCTATTATTTTTAAGTAGTTTGTTTATTAGATTATTTTATATTTGAAGGTTACCTAACTTTGTAAACTTTTTAGTAAACTTTGATTTAATAATAATTTCTACTATCCCACTTTCTCTAAGTGTATTAATTGATAAGGTTAGATTAAGATTTAGAAGTTTAATTTGTTTTATTTCTGGCTGTGTATTTATATTTTCTCGATTATATATAAAAGACGACGTTTTTTTTTGGCGCTTCACTTGACTTCTACTACTATTTGTACTATCAATAAATATTTTAGTTTTCTCTGGCTCCTTATTATTATTATTAGTAGGGTGAGATGGGCTTGGCGTAACCTCTTTTGCATTAATTATTTATTATGAAAGAAGTGCAAGGTTACGAGCTGGTTTTATAACATTATTAATTAACCGCATTGGTGATGTAATTATCATAAGTGCTATAGTTTTTTTAGTTTTTCAAGGAAGAACATTATTAATTAAAGGAAATATATATATATTATTATTATTTTGTTTAGGTGGACTAACAAAAAGAGCACAATATCCATTTAGGGCCTGACTTCCCGCGGCAATGGCCGCTCCTACTCCTGTTAGTGCCTTGGTGCATTCATCAACTTTGGTGACTGCGGGTGTTTATATTTTGATTCGAGGACTTAATACAATTAATATTTCAAGTGAAATTATTATTACTCTTTTATTTTGTGGGGCAATGACTTCTCTTGTTGGAGGATTATGTGCTGTATATGAGAACGATATTAAAAAGATTATTGCATATTCTACACTTAGACAGCTAGGGGTAATAATATTTAGTCTTGGGTTAGATTTACCACTTTTAGCTCTACTACATCTATATACACATGCAATATTTAAAGCTATATTGTTTTTAGTAGCCGGCTACATATTAATAATATCTTATGGGGTTCAAGATATCCGATTATTAGGTAGAATAATAAAAAATAGACCATTTCTTTTAGTTTTTCTTAATACAAGGGCATTATGTTTAATAGGAGTTCCTTATTTAAGTGCTTACTTTTCGAAGCACGCGATTTTAGGAAATATAATAATAACACATATCAATATTTTTTCTATATTTGTAATAGTGGTGGCAACAATTCTAAGGGGAGTTTATATACTTCGTATACTTAAAAATCTTAATTGAAGTACTCAAGTAATTATATTAACTAATTTTCCTTTTATAAAGGTAAGTATATACATACCACTTATTTTATTATTTATTGGAGCTGTTTATTTTGGTTGAATAATAGATAAAATGGACCCAGTTTTTATTACATATATATTCCTCCCTTCTTATAGATGGTGAACTATAAATAGGTTAATATTTTTAGGCGTTTTGAGTGGAGTTTTAATTTATAAATCTAAAGGGATTAATAGACTATCAAATATATTTTATATAGTACCTCTCTGAAGGTTAAGTACACGGGTTGGTAATTTTATAGTACACAAGAGTAAAAGAGTAGAAGTTGGTTGAATTGAGCCATATACTTATATAAGGTCATTTTCTTTATTTTTAATAACTCTTAATATAAAATGCATATGACCATCTACGAGTTTTAATTATATAATATACAGTATTGGATTTTTAATAATAATATATTGTGTGACTTACTAAATTATTAATTACGATATTATGTGCTCTTCTTGGTGTTGCATTTCTTACATTAATGGAGCGAAAAGTGTTGTCTTATATGCAAAACCGTAAAGGTCCAAATAAAGTTGGTATAGGGGGATTTTTACAACCTATTTCTGATGCATTTAAATTATTTTTAAAAGAGTTTGTAACTCCAAATACTAGAAATAAAAAATTATATATGTTCTGTCCAATCATAAGGTTAGGATTAGGTTTGTGTTTTTGAGGAATATTACCCAGTACTTATATAATTAAAATACAAGATTTAACATTGCTTTTCTTTTTTAGTATTAGTGCTTTAAATGTATATGTGGTCTTAGCTGCCGGTTGGTCCTCAAACTCAATCTATGCTTTCTTAGGTGGTCTTCGTGGGAGAGCACAAACTATTAGGTATGAAGTGAGGTTAATTTTTCTTCTTTTATTTCCAATAATAATAGTTAATTCTCTATTATTATATTCCCCATTATTTGGTTATCCTTGTGTATTTTTAGCAAGGATTAGATTACTCTTATGATTCGTTTCGAGTTTAGCTGAGACTAATCGAGCACCTTTTGATTTTGCAGAAGGTGAATCTGAACTGGTGTCAGGTTTTAATATTGAGTATGGTGGGGGCATTTTTGCTTTATTATTTTTAGGAGAGTACACAATAATTTTATTTATAAGAATAGTAACTTGCCTATGTTTTATAAGGCCACATTCCGTACTTATATTATCTAGTGGTAGCTTATTAGTTGCATTTAGGTTTTTATTCATTCGAGGTGTATTTCCACGGTTGCGATATGATAAGCTAATAACGTTATGTTGAAAATCAATTTTACCTTTGGGGATTGGTTTATTATGTTTATATAATTTAAGCTGTTGATTATAATGTATACACCATACGTTTTCTACTACTCTGTTCTATTATTATTATTAAATATAAGTTTTTTTCTACAGAAAAAAACAATTCTTATGGGGTTAATCTCATTAGAGCTTCTTATATTTATAGTAATTATATTATATATTGGTCCCGTTGCTTATATATATAAAATTTTACCTTTTTTTGTTGCATTTTTATGTTTTGCGGCTGCAGGGGCTGCTTGTGGGTTAAGAATTCTCATTACATATAGCCGATGTACGGGAAATGATTTAGTAAAGACAATAATATATGAAAAAAATCCGGGAGGTGGAGAGTTTAGTAAATTTACCTAGTCCTAGAAATATTTCAATTTGATGAAATATTGGATCTATATTAGGTGTTATATTGGTTTTACAAATTGTAACCGGAATTTTGCTATCATTTCATTATACCGCGGATATATATAATACTTTTAATAGAATTATTCATATTATACGTGATGTTCCAGGAGGATGATTTTTCCGTGCATTACATGCAAATGGGGCTTCAATATTTTTTTTTCTATTATATTTACATATAGCTCGAGGTATTTATTTCCAGAGATTTATTACTAATTATCGTACATGAATAATTGGGGTTACAATTTATTTAATGGCAATAGCCACTGCTTTTTTAGGTTATGTTCTTCCATGGGGGCAAATATCTTATTGAGGAGCAACAGTTATTACTAATTTATTTAGTGCTATTCCTTATTTTGGGACAACTTTGGTTTCATGAATTTGAGGGGGGTTTTCAGTAGACCAAGCTACTTTAAACCGTTTTTTCTCTTTACATTTTCTAATTCCATTTGCCTTAAGGGTTTTTGTTCTTTTACATCTAGTGTTCTTACATGAAAAAGGGTCAAGAAACCCATTAGGAAATATATTCCATTTATCAAAAATTCCTTTTCATCCATATTTTACTTGAAAAGATTTTGTTGGTTTTTCAATAATAGGATTAGTATTAATATTAGTAGTTTGTTTTTATCCTAATGGGCTTACTGATCCTGAAAATTTTATAGAGGCAAATCCTCTTGTTACTCCAACTCATATTCAACCGGAATGATATTTTTTATTTGCATATGCGATTCTTCGATCAATTCCATCAAAACTTGGAGGGGTAATTGCTTTAGTAATAGCAATTCTGGTATTTTATATTTTTCCTGTAGTTTTCCCTCTATTAACTAAGAATATCCGTTACCCAGTAGCGTTTTCTCCTTTAAGTCAAATTCTATTTTGAATTTATATTGTAGTATTTTTTCTTTTAACTTGATTAGGAGCTTGCCCGGTAGAAGCCCCATTTATTAAATTGGCACAACCTTTAACTTTACTTTATTTTGTTTTACCTATACTATATCTCTCTTCTATTCATTTTTGGAGACGAGCTATTAATTATTTTATTTAGTTTATTAAAATAACTGCTTGTCAAGTAGTAGATGTAATTCAATATACTATTAGTTTAAAAAAAACGTAAAGTTGCAAACTTTATATTATTTATTATAGTATTGGGTTATATAGCTTACTAAAAGCGTTGCGTTGAAGGTGCAAAAATACTATATGTTATAACCAATGAGTAGTTGAGGGCAATTAAATTTATTGGATCCAGCATCAATTATTCAATCTGAGATATTATTATTTCATGATCACGCTTTAATAATTATTATGGGAATTTTTATATTAGTAGTATGTATTGGAGCTCTTCTGCTTCGTTCAGGATTTTCTTCCCGTACAGTTCATGAGGCCCAAACTTTGGAGGTTATATGAACAGTACTTCCGGCTTTATTATTAACTACGTTGGCTTTGCCGAGTCTGCGGTTATTATATCTTCTTGATGAGCAGCCAATTGATAATTCAAATACAATAAAAGCTATTGGTCACCAATGATATTGAAGATACGAAATACCTTTTATAGCAAATAAAACATTTGATAGTTATATAACCCCTACAAAGGAGTTATCCCTTGGAGAATATCGGTTATTGGAAGTAGATAATCGTGTAGTTTTACCTTTAAATATAAATACATCTGTAATTACCACTTCGGCTGACGTTATTCATGCTTGAGCATTACCTGCACTAGGTATTAAAATAGACTCGGTACCTGGTCGATTAAACATAATAAATATTAATCCTTTAATTTCAGGGGTATTTTATGGGCAATGCTCGGAAATTTGTGGAGCAAATCATGCTTTTATACCAATTTGTGTTGAAACAATTCCATCTGAAACGTTTTTAAGTTTATTTTTAATTAGTATATATAGTATACTTACCTTCCAAGTAAGAGGTCCAGTGATGATTATTACAATTAAGATAATAGTAAATCTAAAGGTTTGTGGTACCTTAAATACCTTATGGTTTGTAATCATTTAAATAGCTTAAATAAAGCGAAGGATTGTAAATCCCAAGTTGGCATTGCCTTTATGAGTTATCAATCATATAAATATATACTTATTAAGATTTAGTTCAATCTAGTATTCCATTCTTCCACTCGTAAACTAATCCCCCCACTAAAAGCACTATTAAAATAAAAAGATTAACTAATACACTTAAATTATACGGGGTAATGCTGATTTTAATTAGTGCTGGAAAAAAGAGTACAGTTTCTACATCAAAAATTAAAAAAAGAACTACTAAAATAAAAAACCGTATACTAAATGGACGCCGTATATTTGAGAAAGGCTCAAACCCGCACTCAAACGGAGAGGTTTTTCTAGTTCTCTGTGGTGATGAGTAACTTGTATAACGGTATAATAATAAAAGTAAAATACAAATTCTAACTCCTATAAGAAATCTACGCTGCATATATACATACCATCTTGATACAAAAAATCCCGAGATGTATAATCACAATATGTATTACGTATAATGCATTTATATGCATTATATATATATATATATATTCAAACCAAGCAATAGCATTGTCAACTTTGAAGGTTAATAGTTTAAATAACTTATAGGTTTCACCCTTATCCTGAAAATTCAAATTTTTCCGTGCGCTACACCCAATGAAATAGGAGAAAACCTCGTTTTGGACGCTTAAGATCCATGCATTTATCTGCCACTAAAAATTTATATATATTGTAAGGGCTTATTTTTTTTTCTTATAGGTTCATGAGATTTAAAAGTTCAACTTGTGTTTTTACTAATTAATATTAATAAAATTAAATAAAATATATATACACATACTAATAATGCAAGATTATGGGGGCTTAATTGTGGCAATGTAGAAATAATTCTTCTAATTAACAATTAGATGCTTTCCTCTTGATTTAAGCTATATCTACATGGATGTTCATTGTTATATAAAGTAATTAATAAAGTAAAAATATACGCTTGAATAACTCTAACAAAAAATTCGAACATTGTATAAGCAATCATTCTACTAATTAATCCTAATACAAAAAATTTGCTCAATAAAGCAGTACTAGCATTTGCTATTAGACCTAGTACAATGTGTCCAGCACTAATATTTGCAATTATCCGAACAGTTAATGTTAGAGGACGGATTATAATACTAGTAGTTTCAATTAATACAAGAAAAGGGAGTAAGATTATTGGTGCTCCTCTAGGTGCTAGATGGGCTACTGTTTTTATAACATTATAAAGACATCCGGATGCTAAAAGTATTAATCAGAATATAACCGCAATTGCTCTTACAAGAAATAAGTTGCTAGTAAATGTGTAGTTATATGGGGTTAAACCTAAAAGATTATTAATAAGTAGAAATAGAAAAAGAGATCCTATTATTAATCGGAGAAAATTGAATCGATTTAATTTCTTATCTCCTCAGATTCCATATAATATATTCCATCTTGCACTCTGTACTCTTCTTAATCATCTCTTACTAGTCCATAGAGTCAACATAATTAATAAAGGTATTAATCAAAATACACTTGACCGTATTCCATCTAAACTTGAAAATAAATCTCTATACATTATTAAAAGGAATAACCTTCTCTTAAGGTCGAAACTTAAGTGCATAAAATGCTTATTTAATATTTAAGGGCTTTCCTTCTTTACCACGAAAAGGTAAAGTATTATATATATACTACATAAACAGGAGCAGTTTCCACTACACCTACTATGTTACGACTTATCTTAGGTAAACCCAAGAGTGACGGGCGATTTGTGCACAATTCTAGTAGAATTCATTTAATAAAGGTAATATAAATTACATTTAAGTCCTTCTTCAACTTTATTTAATAAATATATCCGTGTTCCATAGTAACTCGCCATGTCTTTTTTATAATCTGCACCTTGATCTGCCTTTTAATAGAATATAATTATTGACAGTATATCATATACTATCTGACGGCGACGGCATACAAAATTTTTAAAAAAGTAAATTAACCTTGGTGGTTATCATTTATTTGATAAGTTCCCCTAATAATTAGAATTACCGCCATGATATTTAGGTTTTAATCCGGAAGATTGTAGTCCCTAATAAGGATTAATGGGAATTGAATAAAAGGGTATCTAATCCTTGTTTTATATCAATTTTTTATTATGTATGTGTATTATAAAAAATATTTAAAATATTTCACCACTATTTTTAATATAATAATAATCCTTATATGTTTAAATTAAAAAATATAAAAGTATGACCGCGATTGCTGGCACTTTTTTAATCATATTTTATATGTAAACTTAATCTTCCTGTCGGAAATTTTAAATGCTTCTATCTGGTTCTACTATAATTTCCATGTATAGTTTCCAAACTTCTAATTTTTAACCATAACAAATGGTCTTTAAGGATTTTATCTTTTTTGGGTTATGAGCCCAACAGCTTATATAGCTTACTTAAAGTAGTACATATATAATATATATTTATGTACATATATATGTATATATATGTACACTTTAAATACACAGTGCTACTGTGTTTTACGATATTTATATAATATGTAGGCAAAATATGCCAGGTGGGATTTTCAAAATCCTAATTATACATATATATATAAATATATAAGGAGTAAATTGTGGCTGCTAACTATGATTTGGGGGAAACTCCACTCTTTTTTGATAACGTTTTTAAGGGGATTATTTGCTCTTATACTTAATATACATTATATTGGGGTAATATTTTTTCTTGGTTTATGTGTTCCTTTCAGAATAATTATAATATATAAAACCCAAGTTTATATGGAGGATATAATTTTTTGTAATAATGATATAAATGGTATATTAATTTTAATAACTGTAAGTTTATCAATATTAATTTTTCTTTCATCTTGAACAATTTCAAATTTACTTTATACTTTATTGCAGTTAGTCCTACTTTTTATTCTTACCTTATGTTTTTCTGTAAATAATTTTTTTATATTTTATATTTTTTTTGAAAGGAGCCTTGTACCTATTTTACTAATAATTATTGGTTGAGGGTATCAACCAGAGCGGTTGCAAGCAGGAATATATATAATTATATATACAGTGATAGGATCAATATTTCTATTTGCAATTATTATATATTTATATCAGGCTACTAATACTTTAAATGTATTTTGCTTAATAAATTTTAATTATTTTATACCAACTGCTTTCCTGTGGCTAGGTATAATTGCATTTTTAGTTAAACTTCCTATATGATCGTTACATGTATGATTACCAAAAGCTCATGTAGAAGCTCCCTTAGGGGGATCTATAATTCTAGCTGGAGCGCTTTTAAAATTAGGAGGTTATGGTTTATATTTGTATAGCGCGTTTATACATAACTTAATAATTACTGATGTTCCCCCTATTATTATAATTGTTCTAGCAATATGAGGAGGTTTAATTTCTGCATTATTGTGTTTAGGGCAAAGAGATATTAAATCAATAATTGCATATAGTAGGGTAGTGCATATAGCTTTAGTTATTATAGGTTGCTTGTCCGGAACGTCCTGAGGACAATATTGTGCATTAACAACAATAATTGCACATGGTTGAGTATCATCTGCTTTATTTTGTGTAGCGTTTATATCTTATGAAAAAGTAAATAGTCGAAGATTTATTTTAACAAAAGGACTACTTAAAGTATACCCAATACTAAGTTTAATATGATTTTTACTAGTATTAATTAATATAGCTGTACCCCCAACAATTAATTTAATTGGGGAACTTTTGGCGGTACCAGTTTGTATATGATTAAACCCTTTAATTTTATTTGTATTATTATTAATTATATTTTTTAGTGTAGCTTATAATATATATCTTTATACAAGGATTAATCATGGAAGTGTGTGTTCTTATCTTTTAAGTGGCCAGGACACAACTGTAGGAAAATTAGCATTAGTAGCTCATATGTTTCCATTAATGTTAATTTTAAATATAAATTTAATCATAAATTAAATTATATAGAATACTATATAAATAGTTATATACTTCTATGATTTACAAAACCATTGCTTTATATAAGCTATATTTATATGAACCCCATCAGTAAATTCTAATATATAAAAATAATCATACTACATCAACAAAATGTCAATATCAGGCAGCAGCTAAGAATCCGACGTGGTGAGAAGTAGTGAAATGAAATTTATAAAAACGGAAAAGGCATACTGTTAAAAAAGTAGCTCCAACTAACACATGTAATCCATGAAAGCCTGTAGCTATAAAGAAAGTCCTTCCATAAACACTATCTGCGATTGAAAATATTGTTTCTTTATATTCTCCAAGTTGTAATAATAAAAAATAAAATCCTAATAAAACAGTGATTAAGAGCCCGAAACCAGCATTTTTAAATTTTCCTTCCTCAATGGCGTGATGACTTCATGTTACACTAACTCCCGAAAGCAGTAATACTCTTGTATTTAGTAGAGGTACTGAAAAAGTTGGTAAAGTAGTAATCCCAATAGGAGGCCAAACTCTTCCGATTTCCACGTTTGGAGCTAAACTTCTATGAAAATATGCTCAGAAAAAAGCAAAGAAAAAACATACTTCAGATACAATAAATAATAAGACTCCAATTTTTAATCCTGAAACAACATATGAAGTATGAGATCCTTGAAATGTGCTTTCCCGTACAATATCACGCCATCATAAAAAAGCAACAGAAGCTGTAAGAAAAATAGATAAAAGCAATAATGAAGTAGTGGCAAGCCGTAAATATAATACTAAACCTACTGGTATTCTAAAAATCCCAAGAGAACCAATTAAAGGTCACGGGCTTATTTCAACTAAATGGAACGGTGTTTTTCGCATATATATATATAATGTGTATGTAAATAATATACTTTATTATAAAAGTGTGGGCGCCGGAGGACGGGTATTGTTGATGTCAATATTAGAGTAAATAACTTCCACATTGTGAATATATTTATGCTTAGGATTAGTTTAATAATAACTATATTAGTTGGCTTAAGAACTGGAAATTCAATTGTATTAGTTTTAAGAATAGAGGTTTCTTTATTTTGTTTTATTTTTATAATTTATAACTATAAATTAATTACTTATAGCTCCCCAAGCGTTAAATACTTTTTAGTCCAAACAGTTGGGAGAATAGTTTTGCTTCTATATATTTTAACACATGACTTACTACAATATGGATTTTTTAATACAGGTATATTGTTATTTGGGTTATCAATTAAATTAGGTATTTTCCCTTTACATTTTTGGGTTGTGCCAACAACTAGTGAATTATCTTTTTCAATAATTGGTGTATTAGGTATTCCAATAAAAGTGCTTCCATTAGCATTATTGTTTTCTGAATTACAAAATAATTTAATTAATCAACTTAGAACTATTGCGATATATATAGGGTTAGGTTCTATATTCATAGGAATATTTTTAGGTGTAAAAAATAAATCCCTCCGGGGTGTTTTAGGTGCATCTTCGGTATCTCATACAGGATGGCTATTATATGCAATAACTAGAATAAATATTTTAATATATTTTATATTATACTCATTAACTTTAGTTTGTTTTTTATGAGGAGTAAGTTCAATAGATAGGGGAGTCGCCTCACTTAGTTTATATGCAATGGCTGGGCTTCCCCCTTTTCCTATTTTTTTCGGCAAACTATTAGTTTTACTCTCTTTATATAAATTGAATTTTCCTCCACATTTTCTAATTTTTGCTCTTTTAAGTGCGGTGCTTAGCTTAATCTACTATTTAAAATTTATATTTACATTTTATTTATCAAGAATAGTAAGAAGTAAGAAATGGGTTACAGGTGTGGTACTGTTTTTCAGTAATATATTATGATTAACTATTTTAATATAGTATTTTTTATGGCCGAGTAGGCCCTAGATTTTTAATCTAGTCACGGGTTGCCCT